ACCTTGTCGGATTCTTCAAATTTCCTATGAATTCTTATTAGTGCTAAGGAAAAAAACCTTTTTATAAAAAATATTATTTGTTTTTCAATAAAAAAAAAGTATCATTCAATGCTTACTGCTGAAAAGTTATCACATGGATGTAATCTTACGAAATTAATAGCAGAAAGAGCCTTTTATCAGATTTGAACTGATGACTTACACCTTACTATGGCGTTACTCTACTACTGAGTACTAATGAGTTAAAAGGGCATAGAAATTCGATTAATGAATTAGCCATTTTCATTTTGCATTAGAAGAGGTTTGTATATAAGGTTCCCATAATATATATAATATGTTAACATATATATTATTAATTTATAATATATAAATTATATATCTATTTATAGATTCTATTTATTCTATATAAATAGAATATAGTAAATTTAAAAGATTTGCATAAAATGTATACTCTATAGTGAACAATATATGCCTATAAGGCATAAGAATTTATTCAGAAACAATCAATTTTTTTATAGCAAAATAGGTTAAATTTTGAATTTCGTATTCTTGTTTATTTTATTTATATTAAATAAAAAATGAATTGGTTCAAGTCCGAACGTCCCACTTTTTGACTTATTATCATGAGTCATAACAATATCCATTTGATTGAAAGATGTACTAATTCCACATTGATATTAATTCAAGATATTTTATTGAATTGAATGATGAAGAATTTCATACTAGGAACGGAAAAAGCAAATCTTTATGAAATATAAAATAGAAAAAGTGTGCAGTAGGAATAAATATATTTGATCTGAACATCAAATGAAGCAACGAGTTCCGATTTAATTCAATTAAAATTGAAGTAAAAAGAAATTGTACTCTTCTAGTAGACCGAGTAAATAATTACTTGAATTGAAGGAATCCTTCAACCTACCTCTTTTCATTAGATTTTTTTCGTTATAATTTAGCATAGGATAATTCATGAATGAACTATCAAATCAAAAAATTCTACGCAATCCTAACATAAAAATAAGAAATACTTTTTGGATCAAGTCATAAAAAAAGAAAATAAAAAATGGGATCAAAAATAAAAATATGATGACAAAAATGATCAAAATATAAAGAAAAATAATAGAAAAGTCTATTGACAGTAAAAAAATACATATTATAATTTGAGTACTGACTGATGACGACGTGTGGGCAGATTCGCCCTCATCGTCTAGTGGTTAGGACATCTCTCTTTCAAGGAGGCAGCGGGGATTCGATTTCCCCTGGGGGTAAGATAAAAAGTTGATATTAATTTTTCAATAAACCTAAGATTCATTCTCCCAGGTTTACTAAGAAACCTGGGTTTAATTCTTCCTTAAACCTAGAATTAATCCTTCTACCCAGGGTCGATGCCCGAGCGGTTAATGGGGACGGACTGTAAATTCGTTGACGATATGTCTACGCTGGTTCAAATCCAGCTCGGCCCAATAAAGCTACTTTATGAATTCATATGTTATATATGAATGATATAACGGAATTGCCTTAAATTCAATATTTGAAATTTCTTTTTATTTAAGACTTTAAATAAAAGGTCAAACCATTCATTAAATTAATGGGAAGACTCCATGTATTTCTATGCATATAGAATATGAATTCTCATAAATTTTTCTTTCTAAGTTCTAAGAATTTAGATTCATGATAGTTTTTGAAGTTTCAATCAATAAAGTATTACTCAAAATTCAGAAAGTCTCATGAAATGAAAAAAGAGTCTATTCCTCTTAATGAGCAGATAAAAAATCTGTTATTGAATAAAACAATAACAGATTACTAGTAATCTGTGTCACTCTCACTATAGTCTATATTCATATTTGAATATGATCAAAATATATCTATCATTTTGAACTTTCGTACAGCTGAATGGGATGATATTCATATTACCCTTATGAATATGTATACCATACACCTTGCTTTGCTGGGATTGTAGTTCAATTGGTCAGAGCACCGCCCTGTCAAGGCGGAAGCTGCGGGTTCGAGTCCCGTCAGTCCCGAACTAGAATCCGAAATATTCATCCATTTTTCTTTCCTTTTTCCACGAAAAAGGGAGGCAGAAAACAAGCAAGATCTAAATTTTCACAATTATTGAAATCATTTAATATTGGACTGAATATCTCTTTTGTCTTCATTTTTCATTTATCACCCAGATAAATATTGATCAGAAATCTCATTTTTTTTGACTACAATCTATTGATCGATAAGGTAGAGATTTCTAATATATTGATTCTACGAATCAATAGTATTCATTTAGTCTTTTATTTATACCATTGACCCTCGTCGTATTTTTTTTTCGACTGTTCTTGATCAATGAAATCATAGTATTTTTTTATGATATAAAAGTTTTCTTTTTTTTTTCTCAAAATTTGAGAAAAATAAAAAGTTTTATTCTTTGTATTTTTTGATCAAAAAATAAACTTTGTATAATTACCTTAACGAAAAAAGTACTTTTCATATTAAACTACATCTCTTTTAGTCCACATTTTTTTGTATATGCTTAATATTCTCATTCAAATAGCAGACTTAATTTGAAATGTATAAATTTCATTCCAAATCCCAAAAAGGAGAGACTTACTAAAATAAAAGAGAAGACCAAGAATTCAACCTTTTCAGTTAATTTCTTGGAATTTTTATCTCTTCTTTATTCCCATCGTACTTCTAGTCTTTGTTTGGATATGTGACCTATATAATTTCAGTCATATAAAAATCCTTAATCGCATTTAATTACAAATTAAAAGAAATTGAAAAGTATAAAAAAAGTAAGGATAATTTTATTAAGATAAGCAAGACAAACATTAGGCTATAAGAGAAAAAAAGTGGAAAAGGACTAGTCCAATAAAAAAATCCCATTTTCAAATTAGTATGGGTAAAAGATCTTCCTATACTATTAAATTATCAACGATGAATCGATTTGATAGATCAGATATCCTTTATTCAAAATAAGAATCCGATTCAAAATTATCAGGATGCAAGCAAACCATCCTATTGGATTTCATTTATTTATAGTAGTTTAATATCTCCCTTCTATGGGATTATATCCCGAGTTATTGCAAAAACAAAAAAAGGAAAAATGAGATTATGGAAGTAAATATTCTCGCATTTATTGCTACTGCACTGTTCATTCTAGTTCCTACTGCTTTCTTACTTATTATCTACGTAAAAACAGTCAGTCAAAATGATTAATTTGACTCAAACTTGAATTGAAAATTCTTAACAATTCAATCATTAAAGAAATAAAAGAAAGCGATTAAAAAAAAGAGAATCCCAAGTCTTAAGTAAAACAAACGATCAAATTCGAATTATCTACTGCGATAGAAAGAAGTATATTCTATCGCAGTAGAGAGTTTTTTCTATTTTTTATAGATTATCTTGTGAAAGAGAGACAAGCTTTTATTGAATAAAGCTTCGTAAGATGATTGATGTAAAAGGATAATAGAGACAGTTTATATAATTCGATTACTCGATTGATTTCTCAAAAAATTCTCCTAATTCAAATTAAAGTCCACTCCTTCCCCATACTACAAGGGAAAGTGAAAATGTAAAGACTACCATTAAAGCAGCCCAAGCAAAACTTACTAAATCCATGTGATTTGTGTCTCCTATTTATATGAAGTAATTATTCCATTATTGATCAATAATCATAGTCCAATTAATAGTGGAGAGTCAAAATAGGATTCTAATTTATAAGGCTATTGATAAACCAATAAAAAAATAGAAAGTACTTAATACTAGATAGAATTTCTCGTGGAAAGCCTTAAGGACAAATCTGACATACAAACTCTTTTCTTTTTTTATGAAAAAAAAGATATCCAAATGTATTATCAAGATACATAATTATCCATTATTGTATATCTTAAATATTTTCTATTTAACCTAAGCTTACTGTCTCTCTTTCTATGAGAGAAAAAACAAGGAGCTGTCACTACAACTCTTAAATCCATTCCTTTATTTTTTTGAATTCCACTGGACAAGTTTTTCTACTTTGTCGAATTAGAAATTCGACAAATAAAGTATCAAGAAATTCTTTGTCCCTAGTTATACAGGACAAGAATTTGTCCAATTTTATTAGTAGGATATAGAAAAAGAAATTGAAAGTATCTTGTTGAAAAGGCGACACCCAGATTTGAACTGGGGATAAAGGATTTGCAGTCCCCTGCCTTACCGCTTGGCCATGCCGCCAAATCCAATCCAAAATCGATAAAAATAATTAAATTCTTTTTTTTTTTTTTTAATTTGCTTATCTCTTTCCAAAAAAAAGGGGAGGATTTCTGGTTTTTATTGGATTCATTCAATTGAAATCATTTTCTTTGACGAATTCTATTTCAAAACACATACATACATACTCTTTCAATTAAGAACTTTTTCCCTTTATCTATTGAAGAATTCTTCAATAGATAAGAAAAGTATTTCCGGTGATAGATTTCAAAATTTAGGTCAAATTAGAACCATTAACTAGAATTTTTTGGAATTCTAGTTATTCTTGTCTTGATTTCATTTTGGGTTTTTTTTATCTTTCTTAAAGTAAAAAAAAGGAACGAAGGATTCTTTAATTTAAATTGATATAATATCTTCAATTTTGTTTCATTTCCTTAATGGGATAAACAAAATCAAATTGATTTATGACTAATTAGTATCAATTACTTAAGTCAAATCTTTTTCAATTAGGAATTATAATCAATTTTGAATTTATATGTAAACCTCAGAACAGAAAAAATTACATAGATTCTAAGTCATTTTCTTTCTTATGTATAATATCCCTAGCTAAAGCAAATTTTTCTTTTATTTTGCACTGCATCGAAAGTATTGAATACAAAAGAAATTATGAAGGTTATATCATCTTCCATTAAAGCATATAAGGTGTTATTTAAGATATCTGCTGTAGAAGTAGGCCAAGATCTCTATTGGCAAATAGTAGATTTACAAATCCATGCCCAAGTACTTATCACTTCTTGGTTGTAATTGAATACTAATTTATTCAATTCTAGGAATATATTATTTTTAGTCATAATAGACTATTACGACTAATAAAATACAAAACAAAAAGATTTTCTGAATTTTTTTGAACATAACATAAAGTGTATTAAATCAAACTTTCCAGTTTGCTTGACTATTCTGTCTTTTTATCATTCATTTCATAAAATCTAGGTTCAATCATGAATCTTTAGCACCCAATCAGATCATACTAGCTGTAATAATAAAGAGTAGATTTCCATTAAAAAAAAGAAAGAAAAGAGGGGTAAGATGCATTTTATCTATATTTTATATAGATAAAGATTGCATAATTGGAAGAAAGTAGCAGAATTTTTTTCCGAGAATATCTTATAAATCCCTTTCCATTCCATTTTCTTACGTTTTTTTCGGAGGTTTTTCTTCATTATTCCATTTCATCTCAATTTATTTATATTACTCAATTTATTTATATTATATGTCGAAAATCGATATGATATATGGAGTTCACTAAAATTTCATGTGATTTAGCAAACAGAATAGAAATTCCATCATTACTAGATTGTTCTATAGATAGGGAGTCGATGAATAGTAAGCAACTAATGGGATTTTTTTCGATAATATAGTAAGCTTCAGATTAAGATGATTTGGAATGGAAATGGGGGAATGTCCACAATACCTGGGTTTAATCAGATACAATTTGAGAGCTTTTGCAGATTTATTACTAAAGGCTTGAGGGAAGAATTTGATAAGTTTCCAAAAGAAAAAATCGAAGATATAAATCAAAATATGGAATTTCTATTATTTGTGGAAAGATATCAATTGGTAGAACCCTTGATAAAAGAAAGAGATGCTATTTATGAATCACTTACATATTCTGTAAGATTATATGTACCCGCGGGATTAACTCGAAAAACCAGTAGAAAAATGCAAGAACAAACCGTTTTTATAGGAAACATTCCTATAATGACTTCCTTAGGAACTTTTCTAATAAATGGAATATATAGGACTGTAATAAATCAAATATTGCAAAGCCCTGGTATTTACTACCGTTCAGAATTGGACCATAAGGGAGTTACTGTTTATACCGGCACTATAATATCAGATTATGGAGGAAGGTTCAAGTTAGAAATGGATAGGAAAGCAAGGATATGGGCGCGTGTGAGTAGGAAACAAAAAATATCTATTCTACTTCTATTATCAGCTATGGGTTTGAATCTGAAAGAAATTCTCGATAATGTTTGTTACCCTGAGATTTTCTTGTCTTTCCTGAATGATAAGGAACTTTTTTTTAACATTAGTTCAAAAGAAAATGCTATTTTGGAGTTTTATAAAAAGTTATGTTCTATAGAAGAGGAAGATATGGTATTTTCAGAGTCCTTATATAAGGAGTTACAAAATAAATTTTTTAAACAAAAATGCGAATTAGGAAGGATTGGTCGACGAAATATGAACCGGAGACTAAATCTTGATATACCTCAGGACAATATATTTTTGTTACCACGGGATATATTGGCTGCTGCTGATCATTTGATTGGAATGAAATTGGAAATGGGTACACTTGATGATATGAATCACTTGAAGAATAAACGTATTCGTTCTGTAGGAGATCTCTTACAGGATCAATTCAGATTGGCTCTCTCTCGTTTAGAAAACGCGGTTCGGAATACTATACGTGTAGCAATCTCTCATAATAAATGGATACAAAGTCCTCAAAATTTGGTAATTTCAACTTCATTAACAACTACTTATGAATCGTTTTTTGGCCTCCACCCCTTATCGCAAGTTTCAGATCAAACAAATCCATTAGCACAAGTAGCTCATGGGCGAAAATGGAGTTTTTTGGGTCCTAGAGGACTAACAAGTCAGACTGCTAGTTTTCGGATACGAGATATCCATCCTAGCTACTATGGACGTATTTGTCCAATTGATACATCCGAAGGTATTAATGTTGGACTTATTGGATCCTTAGCTATTCATGCACGGATTGGTCGTTGGGAATCTATAGAAAGTCCGTTTTATAAAATATCTGAGAAAAAAGAAGGACAGATGGTTTATTTATCACCAACTAGAGATGAATATTCTATGATAGCAGCAGGAAATTCTTTGTGCTTGAATCAGGGTATTCAAGAAGAAGAGGTTGTTCCCGCTCGATACCGTCAAGAATTCCTTACTATTGCATGGGAACAGATTCATCTTAGAAGCATTTTTCCCTTCCACTATTTTTCTATTGGAGCTTCTCTTATTCCTTTTATCGAGCATAATGACGCGAATCGAGCCTTAATGAGTTCTAATATGCAGCGCCAAGCAGTTCCGCTTTGTCAGTCGGAGAAGTGTATTGTTGGAACTGGTCTAGAAGGCCAAACGGCTGTAGATTCGGGGTTTTCAATTATAGCTGAGCATCAGGGAAAGGTCTTTTATACTGATAGTCACAATATCTTTTTTTCAAGGAATGGAAATACTGAAAGTATTCCTTTAGTTAAGTATCAAGGTTCCAACAAAAAAACTTTTATCCATCAAAAATCCCGGGTTCAGGGAGGTCAATGCGTTAAAAAAGGTCAAATTTTAGCGGACGGTGCCGCTACAGTTGGTGGGGAACTCGCTTTAGGAAAAAATATATTAGTAGCTTATATGCCGTGGGAGGGTTATAATTCTGAAGATGCGGTACTAATTAGCGAACGTCTGATATATGAAGATATTTTTACTTCTTTTTATATTCGAAAATATGAGATTAAGACTTATATGACAAATCAAGGCGCTGAAAGAATCACTAAGGGAATACCCCATCTCGAGACTCATTTTCTCCGCAATTTGGATAGGAATGGGATTGTGATGGTGGGATCTTGGGTAGAAACAGGTGATATTTTAGTAGGTAAATTAACGCCAACAGAGGATGAATCGTTCCCAGAGGACAGATTTTTAGGGGCTATGCTTGGCACAGAATTATCTTCTACAGAAGAAACTTCTTTAAGACTACCTATAGGTGGAAGAGGTCTTGTTATTGATGTAAAATGGATTGAGAAGGACAGTTCCAGTGATATTTTAGAAATGGTTTCTGTATATGTTTTACAGAAACGTCAAATCAAAGTAGGTGATAAAGTAGCTGGAAGACATGGGAATAAAGGTATCATTTCCAAGATTTTGCCTAGACAAGATATGCCCTATTTGCAAGATGGAACACCTGTTGATATGGTCTTCAATCCCTTAGGAGTACCTTCACGAATGAATGTGGGCCAGATATTTGAATGCTCACTTGGATTAGCAGGGGATCTCCTAAAGAGACATTATCGAATAGCACCCTTTGATGAAAGATATGAGCAAGAGGCTTCGAGAAAACTAGTGTTTTCTGAATTATATGAAGCCAGTAAACAAACAAAAAATCCATGGGTTTTTGAGCCCGAATACCCTGGAAAAAGCATAATATTTGATGGAAGAACAGGAGATCCTTTTGAACAACCTGTTCTAATAGGAAAGTCCTATATCCTAAAATTAATTCATCAAGTGGATGATAAAATCCATGGACGTTCTACTGGGCCTTACACACTTGTTACACAACAACCCGTTAGAGGAAGGGCCAACCAAGGGGGACAACGCGTAGGAGAAATGGAAGTTTGGGCTCTAGAAGGATTTGGTGTTGCTCATATTTTACAAGAAATGCTTACTTATAAATCCGATCATATTAGAACTCGTAAAGAAGTATTAAATACTATGCTTATTGGAGAAAGAGCACCTAACCCTCAGGATGATGTTCCAGAATCTTTTCGAGTACTCGTTCGAGAACTACGATCTTTGGCTCTAGAATTGAATTATTTCTTTGTATCTGAAAAGAACTTCCAGATTCATAGGAAGGAAGTGTGATCTGAATTAATTATTATTTCAATCTTATTTTATGATTGACCAGTATAAACATCAAAAACTTCAAATTGGACCAGTTTCTCCTCAACAAATAAAGGATTGGGCGACCAAAATCCTACCTAATGGGGAAATAATACTTGGAGAGGTAACAAAAATTCAGACTTTTCATTATAAAAGTAATAAACCAGAAAAAAATGGATTGTTTTGCGAAAGAATCTTTGGACCTATAAAAAGTGGATTTTGTGCGTGTGGAAAATATAAATATAAAGAGATTGGGGCTGAAAAAGAAAACCCAAGATTTTGTGAAGAATGTGGAGTAGAATTTGGTAATTCTCGAGTACGAAGATATCAAATGGGGTACATCAAACTCGCATGTCCAGTGACTCATGTGTGGTATTTAAAACGTCTTCCTAGTTATATCGCAAATCTTTTAGATAAATCCCTTAAGGAATTAAAAAGCCTAGTATATTGCGGTGTGTGATTTGATCAAAATTCTCATTTGACAGGTTCGAATTGAGAAACTGTCATCCCATTCGATCCAATTGGGATGCCCTGGTTCTGACATGTGTTTTGGAAGAAATAACATGAAACTTAGGATTTTTAGTATATTCTATACTTCCAATTTAAAGGGGAATTAATCCATGGTCGATTCTGTAATAGATAAACAGGAATAGCTAGTTATACCTTGTGAAAATCTTTTGAAATGGGATTTATCATTCCATTTCTTTCAGAGAAATATTTTGCTTAAGCAAGCAAATATAGTATGGTTACAGAAGTTTATCTATCGCATATATACTTCAAGGGATATTAAGGCATAACCGTCGAGGTGAGTAGGTAGGGACCTAAAAGATTAAATGGAATGAGATATAGATAAATAAATCCCGTATGAATTCAAAAATCAGAAATCTTTATCAGAAGTCTTTAAGAGAATTCATCAGGGAAGTAGACTACTCAATAATTTGACATTCTCATTTAATTCATTCATCAAATTCAAGTAAAGAAAGAATGAATCAATGAGAGATTGGTTTTTACTGGGAACTTGAGTAAAGAGTAGTTATTTCTAAGTTTTTTCAAAAAAGTCTAAAAATAAGAGAGAACTCTTTTTTTCTTTATTTAGTTAGTGCAACTACTTGAGCCGGATGAGAGGAAACCTTCACGTCCGATTTTCAAAGGGGGAATCCTATAGGAACCTATCTTGATTCTTCTTTTGCTAGGCCCATAGCTAAAAAACCGACTTTCTTACGATTAAGAGGTTTATTCGAATATGAAATCCAATCCCGGAAATACAGCATTCCAATTTTTTTTAGTACCCGGGGCTTCAAGACATTCCAAAATCGAGAAATTTTGATAGGAGCTGATGCTATTAGAGAGCAATTAGCTGATTTAGATTTGCGAATTATTATCGAGAATTCATTAGTAGAATGGAAAGAATTAGCAGACGAGGAATCTACTGAAAATGAATGGGAAAATAGAAAAATTAAAATAAGAAAGAATTTTTTGGTTAGACGTATGGGATTAGCTAAAAATTTTCTTCAAACAAATATAGAACCTGAATGGATGATTTTGTACTTATTACCAGTTCTTCCTCCCGAATTGAGACCCATTATTCAAATAGATGGGGGTAAGCTAATAAGTTCGGATATTAATGAGCTCTATAGAAGAGTTATTCGTCGGAATGATCTTCTTAGCGATTTATTAGCCCCAAGTATATCTTCGGACAGAAACGTTGTAAATTCTCAGGTAAAATTATTACAAGAAGCTGTAGATATACTTCTTGATATTGGGGTCCACGAACCAAGTAAGGATGGTTTTAATAAAGATAAAGTTTACAAATCTTTTTCAGATATAATTGGAGGGAAAGAAGGAAGATTTCGCGAGACTTTGCTTGGTAAACGGGTTGATTATTCAGGACGTTCTGTCATTGTTGTGGGTCCTTCTCTTTCATTACATCAATGTGGATTACCTCGAGAAATCGCAATAGAGCTTTTCCAAGCATTTCTAATCCGCGATCTAATTAGGAAACATTTCGCTTCTAACACAGCGACTGCTAAAAGGCAGATTAAGGAGCGGGAAAAAGAACTTATTGTATGGGAAATACTTCAAGAAGTTATGCAGGGACATCCTGTATTACTGAATAGAGCACCCACTCTGCATAGATTAGGCATATTGGCCTTCCAACCCATTTTAGTGGAGGGGCGTGCTATTTATTTACACCCATTAGTTTGTAAGGGTTTTAATGCAGACTTTGATGGAGATCAAATGGCTGTTCATTTACCTTTATCTTTAGAAGCTCAAGCGGAAGCTCGTTTACTTATGTTTTCTCATATAAATCTGTTATCTCCAGCTATTGGAGATCCTATTTGTGTACCAACTCAAGATATGCTTATTGGACTCTATATATTAACCATGGGAAATCGTCGAGGGATTTGTGCAAATAGGTATAATCTATATAATTGCAGAAACTATCAAAATGAACCAGTTGACAATAAAAACTATAAATATAATAAAGAAAAAGAACCTTATTTTTCTAGCTCATATGATGCACTTGGAGCTTATCGGCAAAAAAGAATCAGTTTAGATAGTCCTTTGTGGCTCCAATCGAAATTAGATCAAGGTGTTATTGGGTCAAATGAAGTTCCCATTGAAGTTCAATACGAATCTTTGGGTACTTCTCATGAGATTTATGGGCATTATCTAATAATAAGAAGTGCAAAAGAAGAAATCCGTTGTATATACATTCGAACCACTCTTGGTCATATTTCTTTTTATCGAGAAATAGAAGAAGCCATACAAGGGTTTAGTCAAATTGATACACTATTTCAATTCAAAAATTAGATTAGGTCATGCCCCTTCCCAGGCGGTGAAATTTCGGGTTTTTCCAATTTCATTAATTTCTTTATTTCTGAATTTCTCCATGAATCAAGAGTAAGATAAAGGATATTCTATCTTCGAATCACTAACTCATGTCTATTGTCGAATCCTACTCAAATAGAGAAGTAATTATGACAAAACAAGATACAAAACAAGCCTTTTACAATAAAGTCATAAATGGAACTGCTATAAAACGACTTATTAGTAGATTAATAGTGCATTTTGGAATGGGATATACATCCTATATCCTAGATCAACTAAAGACTTTAGGTTTCCATCAAGCCACTACTACATCTATCTCATTAGGAATTGATGATCTTTTAACAATGTCATCGAAACGATGGTTAGTTCAAGATGCTGAACAACAGACTTCTATTTTGGAGAAACACCATCATTATGGAAATGTACATGCAGTAGAAAAATTACGTCAATCTATTGAAATATGGTATGCTACAAGTGAATATTTGAGACAAGAAATGAATCCAAATTTTCAGATGACTGATCCTTCTAATCCAGTCTATTTAATGTCTTTTTCGGGAGCTAGGGGAAATGCATCTCAGATACACCAATTAGTAGGTATGAGAGGATTAATGTCAGATCCCCAAGGACAAATGATTGATTTACCCATTCAAAGCAATTTACACGAAGGACTCTCTTTGACTGAATATATAATTTCTTGTTATGGAGCTCGCAAAGGAGTTGTAGATACTGCTATCCGAACAGCAGATGCTGGATATCTTACTCGTAGACTTGTTGAAGTAGTTCAACACATTATTGTACGTAGAAGAGACTGTGGTACTATCCGAGGTATTTCTGTGAGTCCTCAAAATGGGATGACAGAAACCATTTTTGTCCAAACACTAATCGGTCGTGTATTAGCAGATGATATCTATATCGGTCTACGATGCATTGCCACTCGAAATCAAGATATTGGGATTGGACTGGTCAATCGATTTAGAACTTTTCGAACACAATCAATATATATTAGAACTCCTTTCACGTGCAGGAGTACATCTTGGATCTGTCAATTATGTTATGGTCGGAGTCCCACTCATGGTGATTTGGTTGAATTGGGAGAAGCTGTAGGTATTATTGCGGGTCAATCGATTGGGGAACCAGGAACTCAACTCACCTTAAGAACTTTTCATACTGGTGGAGTATTCACAGGTGGTACTGCCCAACATGTACGAACTCCTTTTCATGGAAAAATAAAATTCAATGAGGATTTGCTTCATCCCACACGTACCCGTCATGGGCATCCTGCCTTTCTGTGTTCTACAGATTTCTATGTAACTATAGAGAGTCAAGATATTATCCATAATGTGAGTATCCCCTCGAAAAGTTTGATTTTAGTTCAAAGTGATCAATATGTGGAATCAGAACAAGTTATTGCTGAGATTCGTACTGGAATGTCTACTTTTCCTTTTAAAGAGAGAGTACAAAAACATATTTTTTCGGAATCAGGGGGAGAACTGCACTGGAGTACCGATGTCTACCATACACCTAAACATACATATAGTAATGTGCATCTATTACCAAAAACAAGCCATTTATGGGTATTAGCAGGAAGTCCTTGCAGATCCGATAGAGTATCTTTTCCGGTACACAAGGATCAAGATCAAATGAATGTTGATTCTTTTTCTGTTGAAGAAAGATATATTTCTATTTCTGACCCCTCAAAAACTAATACAAAAACTAATAATGAACTAAGATATAAATTGTTGAATACTTCTAGTAAAGCGGAAATTTTTGAGCATTCACCGACTGATCAAATCATATCGAACAATCATTCGAATTTCGTATATCCTTCTATTTTGCAAGAGAAGTCTTATTTCTTGGCGAAAAAGCGAAGAAACCGATTTATTATCCCATTAAAATATGATAAAGAACAAGAAAAAGAACTAATATCCTGTTTTGCTATTTCGATGGAAATACCCATAAACGGTATTTTCCATCGAAATAGTATTCTTGCTTATTTTGATGATCCACGATACAGAAGAAGCAATTCAGGAATTATTCAATATGAAATCGAATCAATTATAAAAAAAGACGATTTGATTGAGGATCAAGGAATAAAAGAATTTCCAGAATACCAAATGTTGATTGAGGATCAAGAAATACAAGAATTTAGTCCGGAATACCAAATGTTGATTGAATATCAAAAATATCAAATGTTGATTGAGTATCAAAAAATACAAGAATTGACTTTGGAATACCAAACATTGATTGAGAATGAAGGAATAAAAGAATTTCCGGAATACCAAATGTTAATTGAGGATGAAGAAACAGAAGAATTGAGTCCGGAATACCAAAAATTGATTAAGAATGAAGCAATAAAAGAATCTCTGGAATACCAAATGTTAATTAAGGATCAAGAAACACAAGAATTGAGTCTGGAATACCAAACATTGATCGAAGATCAAGTAACACAAGAATTGAGTCCGGAATATGAAACATTGATCGAGGATCAAGGAATAAAAGAATTTTCGGAATACCAAATCTTAATTGAGGATCAAGAAAAAGAAGAATTAAATCCGGAATACCAAACATTGATTGAGAATGAAGAAATAAAAGAATTTACGGAATACCAAATGTTAATTGAGGATGAAGAAAAAGAAGAATTAAGTCCGGAATACCAAACATTGATCGAGGATCAAGAAATAAAAGAATTTCTTGAATACCAACCATTGACCGAGGATCAAGGAACACAAGAATTGAGCCCGGAATATCAAACATTGATCGAGGATCAAGGAACACAAGAATTTAGCACGGAATACCAAAGTAAAATGGATCAGTTTTTTTTCATTCCCGAAGAAGTGCATATCTTACCGAGATCCTCTTCTATAAGAGTCCGGAACAATAGTATCATTGGAGTAAATACATGGCTCACTTTAAATAAAAGAAGCCGAGTGGGTGGATTAGTCCAAGTGGAGAAAACAAGAAAATATATTGAACTGAAAATCTTTTCTGGATATATTCATTTTCCAGATAAGATATCCAGGCAGAGCGATATTTTGATACCACGAGAAACAGAAAAAAAAAATTTGAAGAAATTTAAAAAATCGAAAGATTGGATCTATGTTCAAGGGATCACACCTATCAAGAAAAAGTATTTTGTTTCGATTAGACCTGTGATTACATATGAAATACCTGATGAGATTGATTTAGCAACACTTTTCCCTCAGGATCTCTTGCAAGAAAAAGAAAATCTCCAATTTCAAATTGTAAATTATTTCCTTTATGGAAATAGCAAGTCAATTCGAATAATTTGTCTTAAAAGTATTCAATTAGTTCGGACTTGTTTAGTATTGAATTGGGACCAAGAACAAAATAGTTCTATAGAAGAAGAGGTTCATGCTTCATTTGTTGAGATAAAGACAAATTATTTAATTCGCAATTTCATCAAAATTGAGTTAATTAAGCCTTCATATATTGGAAAAAGATATGAAAGAGCAAGTTCAGGATTCATTCCTGATAATACATTAGATCCTATTCCTGATAATATATTAGATCGTAGCAATATCAATCCTTTTTATTCCAAGACGAAAATTCAATCATTTAGTCCATTTAGTCAAAATCAAGGAACTATGGGTACTTTGTTAAATCGAAACAAATCTTTGATAATTTTGCCATCGTCCAATTGTTCTCAAATACATCGATTCAAAAAGAATATTGTGAGAAAAAAAAGGAATCCCCTATTCCCATATATATTTGTTTTGGGTCCGCTAGGTACTATTGTATCGAAAATAACGAATTTTTATTCATTTTTTAATTTAGTAACTCATAATGAGATCTTATTAAATAAATATTTTTTTCCGAAATATTTTGATAATTGGTTCGCTTTTTTTGACAATTTGAAAGAGGTTTTCCTGCTACTCAACATCATTTTACTATATATAGATAATTTTCAGTTTGATCCATGTGTCATCGCATCTTTTTTGGAACAGATTTTCAAAGTATTGATTCAAATCTATAATATATGTAGAATACTTCAACCTAAAGTTGCTGAATACTGTTTAATAGATGAGAATAGCAGAATTTACAGTCCGGATCCAACGATAGGCTTTTTTTTGAACCCATTCAATTGGAATTGGTACCCTTTCTTTCACGACAATAGTTGGGAAGAGACATCGACAAAAATAAGTCTTGGACAATTTATTTGCGAAAATTTGTGTCTTTTTCAAGACAAACCATATGTCAAAAAATCTGGTCAAATTGTAATTATAAATCTGGATTCCTTAGTTATAAGATCAGCTAAGCCCTATTTGCTCACTTCAGGCACAACCATTCATGGTCATTATGGAGAAATCTTTTATAAAGGAGATGTATTAGTTACATTTCTATATGAAAAATCGAGATCTAGCGATATAACGCAAGGTCTTCCAAAAGTAGAGCAATTTTTCGAAGCGCGTTCGATTGATTTAATATTGATAAACCTAAAAAGGAGGGTTGAAGGTTGGAACGAACGTATATCAAGAATTCTTGGAGTACCTTGGGTTTTCTTCATTGGAGCTGAGCTAACCATAGCCCAAAGTCGTATTTCTTTGGTTAATAAGATCCAAAAGGTTTATCGATCTCAGGGGGTACATATCCATAATAGACATATCGAGATTATTATACATCAAGTAACATCAAAAGTGTTGGTTTCAGAAGATGGAATGTCTAATGTCTTTTTACCTAGAGAGTTAATTGGGTTATTACGAGCGGAACGAGCAGGACGCGCTTTGGATGAATCAATGTTTTATCGGGCAATCTTATTGGGAGTAACAAGAGCCTCTCTAAATACTCAAAGTTTCATATCTGAAGCAAGTTTTCAAGAAACCGCTCGAGTTTTAGCAAAAGCTGCTCTGCGAGGTCGTATTGATTGGTTGAAAGGTCTGAAAGAAAACGTTGTTCTGGGAAGAATTCTACCTATTGGTACCGGATTGAAAAAAAATGTACATCCTTCAAGACAACATAAGAGCTTTGCTTTAGAAAAAAAAATAGAAAATCTATTTGAGTTGGAAATGAGAGATATTATGTTACATCATAAAGAATTATTATCTTCTGACATGACAAATAATCTAAATTCTCATTTATAAAAAAAAATCTTTGATAAGATTTCATTATCATTAACTTAAATGAAAAGGATTCATTTCTTATCCTTAACTATTTTTTTTTAACTAATTTGATTATGGATTTTTTGATCAATCGAGTCAGAGTCAATCAAATCAAATAAGTAATTCACAAAATTATTTAGGATTTGTGTCATGCATCAATGGTAAATTACCGGTAGAAGGTTCCATCGGAACAATTATTTATTTCAAGGCACCTTTTTTTTATTAAAAAAATAAAAGAAAAGGAAGTGGGAGACAAAATGGCAAGAAGATATTGGAACATCAATTTGGAAGAGATGATTGAAGCAAGAGTTCATTTAGGTCATTATAAAAAGCGATGGAATCCTAAAATCACTCCTTATATCCTTCTAAAGCGCAAATACAAACGTAGAGGTATACATATTACAAATCTCGCTAAAACTGCTCGTTTTTTATCAGAAGCTTGTGATTTACTTTTTGATGCAGCAAGTAAAAAAAAAGACATTTTAATTGTTGGTACTCAAAAATTACCAGAAAAAGTCGCGGATTCAGTAGCGTTGGCTGGAATAAGGGCTCGGTGTCATTATGTTAATAAAAAATGGTTTCGTGGTATGTTAACAAATTGGTCCATTACGCAAAAGAGACTTCTTAAGTTATGGCGTTTAAAATTCTTAGAAAAGAAAGGCAGATTAAACTCTCTTCGCAAAAGAGATGCAGCAATCTTGAAGAGAAAATTATCGACTTTGGAAACATATCTCGGTGGAATCAAATATATGAAGAAGTTACCTGATATTGTGATCATCATTGATCAGCAAAGAGAATATATAGCTCTTCGAGAATGTATTATTTTGGGTATTCCGACAATTTGCTTAATCGATACAAATTGTGATCCAGATCTCGTGGATATTCCAATTCCAGCCAACAATAAAGATACAGTTTCAATTCGATGGATTCTTAACAAATTAGTGTCCGCAATTTGCGAGGGTAATTCTAGGTATATAAAGAGAGGGTCATTCTAGCTATATAAAGAATCATTATTCAAGAACCATTTCAATAAAGAACTCTAAGATTTATTAATAATATTTTTTTTATTTTTTAATAATATTTTTGTTAGTAATTTTCTAATTGCATAATATTGATTCAATTTTTTTTTATCTCTCTTTATTTTATCTAAAAATAAAAATAGTGAAATGTAACTTCCTTTATTAAAATTAATAAAGGGAATTTTTCTTGGAATTATAATGTAGTGAATTTTTTTCTTTTTTTTTATAGAGTTCCTTTCAAAAACAAAGCATAAAATTGGAGTTTAGTAGAAAAGGGCTTTTCTTGGATTTGAACGGATGACTTTCATCTTCAAAAACCCTTTTCTATCATCCCGCGAGGAAAAGGACTAGTATTATTTTGGGGAGTAGGAACTGGGTTTTTTTCTAAGTCTATTTCTCTAGGATTAGGGGCCGGAGAGTCCCGATTTCGATGAAGAAGAACTACAAAAATATGAAAAAGAACTAAATTCATTAGATTTTTGAAATTGAAATTTCATAGATTTGAAAAATTCATTCCATTTCAAACTTCATTTTTTGTACATAAAAACAAGTTTAATAGAAACAAGAATCGATTTAGGTAAAAGATTGATATAAATATCATGAAAGATTAAAGAGAGAGAAAGAATTCTTTTTTTTGATAATAGAAACACTTTTGAAAAGAAAAGTCAAAGATGAAAAGAAACTCGGGAAAATCAAAAGATATTTTGAGAAATATTTCTCTAAAGGAATTCCTGTTCCATATTTCGATGAAGAAGAACTAGATTCAGATCAAGAGGAACAAGAATCAAAAGAATCATAAGAATCAACAGAATCTGAAGAATCACAGTAATCAGAAGAATATATACCTTTTTAGGTGAAAAAGAAAAGAATTGTCAAAAAAAAAAAATTGTAGTAAAGAAAAGATTTGTAGCTAAGCATTTATCGGAAACATTTGAAAAAATCAAAATGGGAGAGGAGAGAGAAATAATAGTCACTTGGTCTCGGGCATCTACCATTATACCCTCAATGGTTGGCCATACAATCATAATGGGATTTTATCCCGTCCGTTTTCTGAAAAAAATTCAGAATTCTGATATTTTTTTTATATAAAAAAGGGAGTAGTATGGAACAATTTAAAGGATCGAAATTGGTAAGACATTCTATTAGCAAGTCATCACAATTGCTAATAATTTTAATTTCTTGTGTATTCATAAAACTGTTCGTTGAAGTTTTTTTAAGGTGTTATCCGGCAATATACTATCCCTTCAATAAATACAATTTGGAATCTTTTCCGGATTCCAAAGAATCTGAAAAATCAAAAGATTCAAGGGATATACACAAAAAACAAGTTTCTCGAATGGAGAAGCTTGAATCCGTACTCTTCGACGTTATTTCTGGTTTGAAGACCCTCGACAGTGACGAAGAGAAATTGTCGACTTTTCAAATGGAACTCATGTTTCCTACGACGGGGATTAGAAAGTTTCTACATAAGTTTCTTTTCACAAATAATAAAAATTTTACTTATTTATTATTTAAGTATAATATTGATATATTCTTTGATGGGATAGGAAAACAAAGAAAAAAACCCTGCCGAGATTTTTGGCGGTTTTTTGAAATGATTTCTGATTTGAGAACCATGGAAAATGACGAAGAATTCCATACTTATCCAATTCATCGATTTTTTAAATCAAGAAGGATATCGAAACGCCTTAGAGAATTGCATGTTAAAAACATTCGAGATCTTCTTGATTTTCCAGATATGGATTTCAAGATCTTCTGGTTTTCTGAAGAGGAGCTACGAGAATTCAATTGTGGAGTCTGCAGTGTTCATGATTATTTTTCTAATAGAAAATATTGCAAAAAAGCAATGGCTATTTATGGCCATCCGTCCAAGTCAATACCTTTGGACGAGTTAATACCTTTGGTAAAAAAAGATTTTTTAGCCAAAGACTTATTAACCTTAGAATGCATTTTAATGAATATGGTTTCTCGTTTGAAGAAGATGGAAAATGAAAACGAATTCCTCAATTTGCTAATTCGTGAATTCTTTTCACGAAGCATATCCAGACTTCTTAAGAAATCCGGTATCAACAACATGAAGGATCTTGTTGATTTTGACAACATATATAATCTAATCTTACCCTTTCCTAAAAAGGAAAGACATCGATTCGAAATCGAATTCGCGAGACTTTATTCTTGTTTTTCGCTTTTCGAAGCAATCAAAAATAGGAAGTTGTAAAGAAAAGAATCTGTTTTTTTAGTAAGAAACATCGAATTTTGTTTCTCTATGTTTCTTACTATTTTTCTTTTTTCAATTTTCTTTCCTATTGACAAATTCGATTTGATCAATACAATATTGTATTGATCAAATCAAATTTGATCTATAAACAGATCAATAGATCTGTTTATTCTATTCTCTATTTTTTTTTTTACTTGAGCAGTAGGTTTATATTTCATCCATCAAGACATCTTTTTCTTCTTCTTCACGAAGAAGAATTTGATCGAAAAATAGGTGATTTTTCGTTATTTTTTCATTTTGATTGGAATGGATTTCGATTTTCTCAATTTTAGTAATTGAATTGAGATTTTTTTTATCGAATTTTTTATTTCTCTGTTGCTAAATTTGTTATTTCTCTGTTGTTAATTTATTGTTTTGACAGAGTCGTGCAATAAAATTCATTTGATTTTTGATTTCGATCATATATACCTGTCTTCTTATTTATCCGGGTTGCTAACTCAATGGTAGAGTACTCGGCTTTTAAGTGCGACTACGATCTTTTACACATTTGGATGAAGAAAAAAATTCGTCCAGACTTTTGGTAGAGTCTATAAGACCGCGACTGATCCTCAAAGGTAATGAATAGGAAAAAACAGCATGTCGTAATAAAAAAAATTTTATTCTTGAATTCTTTCAACTTAATTTACTACTATTTTATTGATTTGATTATTAGAAAATCAATAAAATAAAAGTAGAATTTTTTGGACCTTATCCAATCACTATAGTTCTAAAAAATTGTTTTGAGTTGAAAAAAGGAATTTCTTAATTTTAGCTGAGTCTGTTGAATAAATGGATAGAGCCTGATGGCTCCAATTCTGATCAAATAAAAAAGAAACGAGCTTATGTTCTTTATCTTTATTAGAACGATTTTCCGATCTAATTAGATGTTAAAAATATATTAGTACCGAATCCGGAAAAAGATGGATGAGTTCTTTTATGATTGAACTTTTGATCTGATTCATTCAAAAAATGAATCCTAATTATTCTTTATTTTTAATTGGAGATGGATGTGTAGAAGAAACTTTATATTGATAAAAAAGATAGATTCCAAAATCAAAAGAGCAATTGGGTTGCAAAAATAAAAGATTCTAACCTTTGAAAATCCGAAAAAATCAATAAACTAATTGGATAGAAAAAGGGAAGGAAAATACCTTTCTATTAATAGCATTAATAGAGCTGGCTTTCTCGTTTCTTTTCCAGAGTATCTATAGATATATATTTCTATTTAATAAATAAGAAAAACTCTGTTCTGACCATATTGCACTGTGTATCATTTGATAAACCCAGAAAAGGCTTATTTCTTCTGGTTCAAGTAGAAATTTCAATGGAAGAATTTTCAATTTCTTTAGAAAAATATAAATTTTGTCAACAACAATGCTTATATCCGGTACTTTTTCAAGAGTATACTTATGCATTTGTTTATGATTATGGTTTCAATGGTTCTATCAAATCTGTGAAAAAACTCATTAGCTATGATAAATTGATTAGCTATGATATTCAATCTAGTTTAATACTTGTAAAACGCTTAATTATTCGAATGTACCAACCGAATTTTTTGATGAATTCGATTATTCAAAACTGTAACCAAAATCAAATTAATGAGTACAACCGCTTTTTTTATGCTCGTTTTTTTTCTCAGATGATATCTGAGGGTTTTGGTTTTGTTGTAGAAATTCCATTCTCCCTTCGATTTCTATTTTCCTACTCTAAAAAAAAAATATCAAAATTGCAAGATTTACGATCTATTCATTCAATATTTTCTTTTTTAGAGGACAAATTTTATTATTTAAATAATGTATTGGATATACTAATACCTTATCCTATCCATTTTGAAATCTTAGTTCAAATCCTTCAATGCTGGATCCAAGATATTCCTTCTTTGCATTTATTGCGATTCTTTCTCTTCGATTATTCTAATTCGAATAGTATCATTACTTCAAAGAAATCTTTTTATATATTCTCAAAAGAAAATATAAGACTCTCTCGTTTCTTATATAATTCTTATGTATCAGAATATGAGTTTTTATTCCTGTTTATTCGTCAAAAATCTTCTTGTTTACGATTAAGATCTTTTAGAAGCTTTCTTGAAAGAATTTACTTCTATGGAAAAATAGAACATTTTAGAATAGTGCATCATATTTTTTTGAAGAAAACTTTATGGATCTTCACAGATCCTCTCATGCACTATGTTCGATATCAAGGTAAAGCTATTCTAGCATCAAAAGGGACTGATCTTTTTATGAAGAAATTGAAATCTTACCTTGTCTGTTTTTGGCAATATTACTTTCATTTTTGGTCTGAGCCTAATAGGTTTCATAGAAACCAATTCTCTTATTATTCATTCTACTTTATCGGTTATTTTTTAAGTGTAAAAAGAAATTACTTGGTGGTAAGGAGTCAAATAATAGAGGATTCTGTATTAATAGATACT